TCCCTTGGACTACTACGACTACGCCGGATGTGCATCCCCCAGGAGACGAAAGGAGGTGAGACGCTAGTCGAATGAGACGAAAACTTGGGGACTCCAGCTGTTCCAAGAGTCTCTGAAAGTCGAACCGCGTCTAGTGGACTCCCTGTTCTATAGAGACTGGAGAGACTGGTCATCCCCTTCGTCAGCTCTTTGATCGGGATACCCTCACCTAGGTACCCCCACTTTCCATGAATGGCGGAGCGCAGGTGGCAAGCTGTTATATGTACCCGGTGCTTTACCCGTAGACGCTTCTCCAGCTCTCGCAAGAAGGGGATGGGAGTCGTCCTCGGAGGGACTTCCCGAATGACCGTACCGGGGAATTCTACCGTACTCCGTGCAGCTATGGTTGTTGATCCTGCGGGTAACCCCCAAAGGTTCGGGCCGGATTGCCGGACTTGATGGGAGCGGGTGATACGTTTTTGTATTTCTATGAGAAGCTCTACGGCACCCACGATTCCCAGTAGTGAGTCGTCGGCATATCGCGCGTAACAAATCCTTCTCCAGTAATGGGTTTTGGAGGGGTTTCGGGCCAGGCCTCTCTCTGACCTTCTTCCGAAGGGGATCGCCTCCCCGCCCAGCAGGCCCCGTCTTTTGCAATACTTCCGAAGGCACAAGCAACTCCAGAGCGCGCTAGCGCGAAAGCCATTGCGCGTGCATCCGTTTTCTTGCTTGGCCAAATTCTTCTCCAAAAAGCGTTCTCTACTTTTGCCGTGGTTTTGGCACCGGAATCTCCGGAATACCGGAATACAGTATCTGGGGCCGGTGGTGTGCGGAGTGATATACTGGAGGAAGGCGGCGCAAAGGAGGCTCGAGGGCTTGTTAAGAAAGGCTGCGGGGGGGTTCACTGGGGGGAAAACGAAAGGCCTTTTCTGGTCCCCACGGCGGAGGGGGGGGACAGGGGGGTGTGCCAGGACGAAACAAGGGAAGGTCGCTTTGCTCTTTTGGGGGAACTCGTCCCTTCCCACAATGACGACGGCTCTGTTGTCTTGGGGAGCGTTGAAGCTTGCTTCTTCTCGAGAGTTTGATTGGTCATCAATACGACGACCTGTCCTTAAGAGAACCTTTCTTATTCTCTGAACCATAGGAATTTCGTGCTTCTGTCGGATCCTCCCTATCTCCTGATCGAGCTTGTTTAGATAGATGTTGCCTGATAGGGCCGATAGTAGTACACTGTGTGGGACAGAGTAAGGGCCCTTCTCACCTCCTACGAGTCGTCCGGCGGAAAACAGTTTCTTAATGGGGTAAAAGAACTTGGGATCGTCGATCTCTTCCTTAAAGATTGGGATGAATCGATGTCGGTCGATGGTGTGAAAACACTTCCTTACCTCGAATTCCAAAAACCAGCGAGAGGTTCTACCAAACCCGGCAACTCCAGAGCGCGCTAGCGCGAAAGGCCGTTGCGCTAGCGCACGCGCAGGAGTTTGATTGCTGGTTCCCCACTCTTCTTTGATCCGTCTTAGGGCCGAGTGGCAGCCTCGACCCGAGCGGAAGTGCGATGTGTCTGGAAACTCGGGATCATAAATGGATTCGAGTACCATTCTAATTGCCTCTTTAATGATCTTTTCTATAGGTAAAACTACTGTGAGCGGTCTAAACTTCGATCCTTATTTATTTATTTCAGGGGTCCCCGGGGGTTCTAAAGGGGGAAAGCCCTTTTTTTGCTCCCTCTACGGACTACGAAGAAGGGGCCCTCCAGCTCCTTTCCTTTTTGATTTTGCGGCGGAGGTGGGGCTCCATTCCGAATCCCGTAAAGGCTACTTGTAGTTGAGCACTAGCGTGCGCAGAATACGAAGTAGGTGAGCACGTTAGTCGAAGGCTACGAAGTAGGAGCTGCTGTAAAAATGAGCCAAAAGCGTGAATCAGTTCCCGGATAGAAGTAAGGGAGCCTACTTCTATAATGACCGGGGACCGGGACCGGGAAAAGCCCTGCCGATATGGGCCTCCCCCCCACCCCTACCATAGATACTGTATTTGATTCCGGACCCGTACCCGTACCGGAGTCCCACTAATTCCGGGGATTCCGGAAAGGCTGGCAGTTCGCTCGCGGAGTTCTAAACCGAAGCTTAGATCAGTAGATCTATAGATCTCGAGTCTCCCAGTCTCCCGAGTCTCCATGTATAAGTCCGAAGGTACGCGCGCGGGGGCGGCTCGCTTTCTAAACCACTGCACTGTCATAGTGGTCGGCCAACTAAAGAAAAAGCAGCTACAGGTCCAGAACTCATAGACCCCCGACTATCACAACTGAAGAAGCTGCCGCCGGTCTTACCGGAATTAGTGGAACTACTAATTCCTTTGGTAGAGTCACGGTCTTCTATAGCTATAGCAGCAGCAGCGTGTGGAGTCTTTCGACGGGAATCTCGAATGCCTCTTTCCCCTACTCGGGGAGTGAAGTATTGTAGGGCTCTTACGAGCGCCTTGTGTATGGTCGGGGATTTCCAATGCCTCCTTCCACCACACCACCTGGCCGACAACGCACTCCCGACGGCCGGATTGATATACAGCAAGCAACCGTCACTGCTTGCATTGCATGAGTCAAGCTTCGCTTCCCAGAATGATGCCTCCACTGCCTTGATGTCTGAGGCGGGGGAAGCTCACCCGAAGGGTGTCGCTTACGCGTAATAGGAAGCAGGCCTTCAATGTGAACCGGCTGGCGCTCAATCCCTCGTTCCCAGCTGCTACTATTGGACAGGGGGGGGACCCATTGGAACTAAAAGAAGAAGGTGATGCCCCGGTCCTGTTTTAGTTCCAAAGGCCACTTTTGTCGTGATGCTTTGATTGCTTTGACAACTTGTTGGAGGCAGAGGTTGGCTTTGGCAATGGAAAACTTTGTAGATTTAGGTTGACAAAGGAGAACGACCCGTCAAGGGCTTCCTCCCCCCCGGTCGCCTTTTTTCCCGGAATCTGTGGTTTAGAAGGCGCTCCTGTTGCTTATAGTCGTAAGCGGTATTTCGCCACCGCGAACAAACTTCAGGTCAAGGCTATTTCTAGTTGAGCACGCTAGTGCGGTCCATTGAATATTGAATGACCTAGTCTCTATAGAGAATCCCCGACCGGAATTAGCTTCCATAGTTCCTATAAGAATTCCGGCTGTCCAGGCTACTTGAGCACTAGCGTGCGCAGAATACGAAGTAGGTGAGACGTTAGTCGAAGGCTACAAAGTAGGTGAACGTACTCGTGAAGAAGACCGTGCCGGGAGGTGACCGATGAAAGCCCGCGTGCTCACCAACTCGACTATCGTCCCGCGGTTCTCTCGTCTTGCCGCCTTGACCTAACCACCCCGGCGTCGAAGAAGCACGCTAGTGCGAATGGGCCTTCTGTTGACGGAATCTATAGTTCTAGTAGGCTACGAAGGAGGTGAGCACGCTAGTGCGAATGGGAAGTCTCTATAGTCCTATAGTAGGGCGGCGAATAATGAGACAGGCAGGTCAGGCTGGTGTCGCCACCTCTCCCAGGACCAGAATGATTATCCCTGCCCGATGGGTCTACATTCATCCCTTCATGCCGTCGGGTACTATTCACTTCCCCGACATTCTTGTAACCGTCACCTGTAATCCGCGCAGGTGTGTCTGCACCCCCCCCATTGTGATCGTGGACGAGAAAGAAAGGATTCCTCTGCGTGCGCAATCCTACTTCGTACCTTAGTAGTATGGAGTTCTTTAGAGACTGGCACTTTCCCGTATGAGCATTCGGTACATGTATAAGTCCGTGGAAGAGTCAAAGGGTCACCACTACTGAGGATCTCCCTCCTAATCGTCAGATGGGTCGAGGGTTCGCCGCGGTTCATTGCTGTGCTTACACCCCCGTCTACCCTTCTCCGAAAGCTCCGCGGGACCACCTATCACTAGTCTTCGGCCGGAAGGGGTTTATTGCACAAAAAGGCCGGGACGCTGCGCATAGGGAAGCCCAACGAATATCAGATGCAAAGCCCCGCACCTCATTAAGATCATATTGGCATACTCGCCCAAAAAAGAAAGAGCAGACCCCATTGAAGACGAGAGTGAGGTACAACAAGACCATTTCCGTCCACCTTCTCACGGAGCCGTACGTGGACGTTACCGCTCATACAGCTCCCAGCCAGCAAGCAGTGGGATTTCCTCAGTTAAGGAGATTGGGAATGGAAGTGTGGATGAATCGACATCAAATAGAGGAATTAGTCCGCAGATGTAAGCGAAAACATGCATGATAAGAGCATCCCTCCTACCCTCAACCCCCAACCGTCCCTACTATACTATAGGGAGATTCCGGTCTACCCGGGTGATCTTGGATAAGATCATTACGAGCCCTCTCCGTCAATGTTTTTGTAGATTTAGATCGGATCAAGACGAGCGGCCGGAATCTCCGGAATCTATAGTTAGTGAACCGGGAATCCTATCAAATAAGGACTTCAACAAAAATGATATATACCAGTTACCGAGGATTAAGTAGGGGCCTGAATTGCTTTAAATTAAAGGGCATTCAGCTGGCACCATGGTGGCCCCCGCCGTGGCCCTAAGTCATGGTTGCTCCTTAGGAGCCGGAATATATAGTACGGCACAGTGGCAACCCGGAATTAGTAGTGCTGACAGGTTGTCCGGAATCCCCGGAATATAAAGAAGGCGGCCCGCTTCCATAGTTCCTATAAGAATTCCGGCTGTCCAGGCTACTTGAGCACTAGCGTGCGCAGAATACGAAGTAGGTGAGACGTTAGTCGAAGGCTACAAAGTAGGTGAACGTACTCGTGAAGAAGACCGTGCCGGGAGGTGACCGATGAAAGCCCGCGTGCTCACCAACTCGACTATCGTCCCGCGGTTCTCTCGTCTTGCCGCCTTGACCTAACCACCCCGGCGTCGAAGAAGCACGCTAGTGCGAATGGGCCTTCTGTTGACGGAATCTATAGCTATAGTACCCGGTTGCCTTAGGGCTCTATCTAGTGGCCTGGACCAATAGTATAGTATGAGTTCTGGGGTTACGGGCAGGGTTTGATTACCTCACTTGTAGCTGGAGGCTATGAGTATTCTATTTTGCCCCCGTTACGCTCCTCTAAACATCTCCATATACAAGACTTGGATTAGCAACCCAACGATTTCCGACAAGTGGCTTCGTGGGGTCATGTGGGCGAGTCATTGCCTTTTGTAACAGTCCACAATGGTAATGCATGAAAATCAATAGGAAATTATCCTCCCAGAACTCTATAAATGGGTGGCAGAGAGCCGGGGAATCTAAAGTACAGACTCTTCGCTACTTAGGTCTGAATAAGATCCTTCCAGTAGTGCTGTGCTGGTGTGCCGATGGCCTATTGCGCTATTGCTGCATTCCTGTTCGGAAAGAAAGTTATCGAGCGGAAGAAGAAGGCTACGAAGTAGACTATAAGCCCTGCTTGTAGGCTACTTGTAGTTGATCACTTGAGTGAGCAGAGTACGAAGTAGGTGAGCACGTTAGCTGCGCGGAGCTTCTACTTCTGGTGTTTGTGGCATTATACTGCAGATTCCGGTGATACTATAGTCCTACTAAACTATAGAGAAGATACTGTATTTGATTCCGGCGCACGTGCAGGAGTTTTGTTTGGACCAGATCTTTTCTGACGGTCTGAACTCTACTATATCCGTTCCGTCCAATCCCGGACCTCATCTATGGATGGATCTTGTGGCGCATGGGGACTGGGGGTGCGATATACCGGAGTGAATGTCGGGTTCTGAGACGAGACCTCCGCCTGATCCCGACCACTTTCTGAAAGAACCCGAACCCTATTGTTTTAGATGGAGTCATCAACAGGGCGGAGAATGCTCCCCACAGTCAGTGGTACCCACGTTCTTCTTTTGGGTTGGGGCTCGTAGCTCGTAGGTGGAACTCCCCGGTATCACAAACATTTCCCTTATGCATCCAGTCGCTTCGCAGAGGTGAAGGGGTCGATCATACGGGTGGGTTGTATCTCTACTCTCCTTCGCGTTCCTTCTTCGAACCTTTTGGTATGTATTGCCCCCGGAATATAGATCAGATCCACCGGACGAGAAAGTCAATTCCGCACAGCTGCTGAGTCGTCGGACTTATCCACCGACGGGATTCGTGGAATTTCCGTTTGTGGATTGCGTTGGGGGAAATCTACCAAATCCCGGCAGATAGATAGACTCCTTTCCCGCTGCTAAGGGAGAGCAAGAAACTAAATCAAATGATTGTTTTTTTCACCAGCGCCCTTTTGGGTACTAAGAGTCCTCTCACTACCAACCATCAGACATCATCTGGCTGGGTCTTGCCGGTATCAACAATGAGAAAAAACCACCAATGGAAACAACAACAAACTATGGCTCTTGGCCCAGACAACGTCCTAGGCGTAGGGGAGATCAGAGCAACAGGGAACGCCTAGACGACGACGCCCGTCCTGGGCTGCAGTAAGTAGATCGAGAGGTCGTTCCGCCCCTTGTCCCCTTTGATGGGTAATATGTTCTCATACAATGTCAACTTCTATAGGGCTGGGATGGCGAGCGATCCCAGTCCGCGGCAGAGAACAAGACAGCAAGCGAGCGTACCTTTGTTCGCTTCTTCTCCACCAAGCACGGAAGTTTAAGGATAACTGTAGGTCGGTGGCTACCTAAGGAAACTCCGATTCGATCCGCCCCCCGACTGGGAGGCTTCTACCTCATCCCGATCACAAGGAGAGGTTCACCATGATGAGGGGTAAGGTACTTGAATGATTTCCGGAACGGAAAGAATGAAATGCATGGGGGACCATCCTTTTTTTTCGGCATGCTCCTCAGATTTACGGATTCGCAGGCGGGCGAACAGCCCAGCCCACCCTACTCCGTTTCCTGACAATGACAAAGGCTTGCGAAACGGAGGGGAGCCTTTTGACAACCCTAGATGAACGCTATTAGGTATCGGGCATAAGGAGACCAGTAGGTCGATGAGCACGCTAGTGCGAAGAATACGAAGTAGTTGAGCACGCTAGTGCGCAGAGTACGAAGTAGGTGAGCACGTTAGCTGCGAAGGCAAGTTTGAACAAAAGTTGGAGCATGTTATTAGTTACAATTTTTAGCAAGCGTTTGGCGCGCTAGCGCGAAGTTATGCGTTAGCACTTAGTTTGATTGCTTTCTAGCGCTTGCGCGTTAGCACGTGCATCCGTTTGTTTTATTGCTGGGCGCGCTTGTTCTATAGACCCGAGACCCAGCAGTTTTGAATCTTGGTAGGGTGCGAAGCGGCTTTGCCCCGGGGACCGGAATCCAAAGAATGGAATAATGATAGGGCCTCCTCTAGTAAGCGAACAGCTGAAAAACCTTGACTCTCCTAACGTCGAGCGGAGGTGACCGACGTGCGAAGGGAAGTTTTCACATATAGGCCCGTGCATTGCATAAGAAATTCCCCGCACCGACACTCTCTTATCTCTCCGCCTAAGCTCTTTGTTTGCCATATCTTCGCTCGCCTACTTACTATATATACTCAAAAGAAAGGGGAGGCGATTCCCTTCTATATAGACTGGCCGCCGCTGACTTCGACTGATACTATACTATAATGAATGACCGGTCAGGTTCGTCCCCTTTTCCTTTTTTCATAACCCATTCTCATGTTCTTTCATAAGTCAAGTAGGCGAACCCATAGGTCCGTCCGGGGAGTTGACAAAGAAGAACGTTCCAAAGACAGCTATATATATGTATAGGCCAGCTGAGCTGATCTGACCCCTTTCCTCTGGAAAGATCTCTATGACTTCCACTTCTCGATCCACCGAACAGGGCCCCCTGCCCTCTGGAGGAATGAAAGAAAGGGTTTATGAGCCCGGGACCTGTAAGCCCACACCTGTGTAGAGTAGATCGTTCAACACCTGCGGCACAAACCCATTTTTGACTGAGAGGTCCGGGGATCATAGGCGACCGAACGGCCGCCCCCCTAATTACTAGACCGACCTGCTATAATAATTCCATAAACACCTAGCGAAGATATGGCAAACAAATAAAGTAGCCCTATGTTCGGATCTGACAATACCATACCATAATCAAAAGGTACAACGGCCCGAGCGACCAGACTTAACATAAATGTAGCCACTGGAGCCATTCTAAAAAGGGAGAAATTTGCACTACTTGGTGAAATAGGTTCTTTTATCATCAATTTCAAACCGTCTGCTAGGGGTTGTAACAATCCGAACGATCCCACTACATCAGGACCCTTTCGACGTTGCACAAAAGCCATTACTTTACGTTCAGCTAGCACTAAAAAGGCTACTCCGAGGAGAAGTGGTAGAATTATTCCAAGTATTTCAGCTGGAACAGCAATGTACGTTTTCGATTTGATATGAACTCATGATCTGGCCTGGTCGACCCAATCATGATATTGAGGGATGGGACCTTTTCTCGAAAAAGTCCTACTCCCGAGAAGTCAAAGACATTCCCAAAGCACCTTTTCTTCTGGTCCTTCCGGAATCTCCGCCCGCCTCACTGGAATGAGCATAAGCGAAGTCAACCCAGCCGGAAAGTACACTATTGTGGAGCCGTTCGCGCTAACGCGCTCCGCAATAAAACGCTTGTTCAAGCCGGTTCCGCTAGTATCAAAGTAGAACTAATAACACTCGCCACTTCTTCCCAAAAAAGAGTTCGCAAGGTTTTGACGGACAAGCCCGGGACCAGTAGCGTTCCGCAATGACCAATGGGTCTCTTCAGCGGGTCACGCTTGACAGTGGTGTGGTCCGGTCCCCGGTCCGCTGTGCTGTATAGAAGGGGGGCCAATGGTATGGTCAAGTTTGAACTCTCGACTACAGCAATAATTGCACCATGAAGGGAGCAGGGAGGAGCTGCGCCCAGGAGGCAAGCAAGCTACTACTTTTCAGAGGTTTGGGGGAGAGGTCTAATTATTCAAACATGAATCGAAAGATGGATGCAAGACCACAAAGAACCGAACTTCCAGCGGGCTGAGCCCGGCTCAACATTCTTGGAAAACAATCGAACCAAATAGATTGGCCATTCAATCTTGTGAACTAATCGAGACCAAAATTGGAGAAGGAGATACGAACGGAGAGGAATAACCAATCGATGAAGGAACATGAAACCATTCTGTTTCAATAGAGGTACGGGAAAGGGTTGGGGGCAATGAAGTAGGTGAAGTGGTTGGATTTTGCGAGCTGTTCCAACCACTGCTGGATGTGATTCCAAGAGCCGAACGAGAATGAATACCACACAGAAGAGTCAAGACCGGGCTCCCTAATGGAATGTTTAACCGATCCATTCCGGATCGATCGAATTGGTACGGAAGTTGTAACATGGGAAAACCACAGAAAACACGACTTATTTGAATAACCCGGTGACCCACCAATTGTAGAAGCAGGATCTTTGGCAAGCAATAAGCACTTAAATAATACAATTCGAGCGTACCATCTTCTTTTTCATTTCGAGGAAAAGGTTCGGGGAGAAAGGGAAACAACAGAGGGATCCGAATCGGACCTAAATGGGAATGACATGAAAAGTCTTTTTCAAAACCTATCAGGGAGGGCGTAACGACGATATACGATAAGAATGGAAAAAAACTCGTGATTGGTGTGGAGGGGAAGATCCTTTTATGAAATAGAAAAAGAAAGAGTCGTCTCATTTCCTTACTTCTTCGTTCCTTCCACTTGCTTGGGCACACTGATGAGAACCGGGGCTGGAAGTAGACCACACGCCGCGGGATGATTCTCATTCGGAGCGGAATGGACTCTTTCTTTCCAATCACTTCCGCCTGGGGCCTACAAGCCCTGTCTCATTATTTGCCGCCCGGCTCTAATTTATCGTAGAGCCGACAGTTTTCCCTGATACGATACAACTGTTTAAAAAGGTATTCTCTGGCCTGATGAAGGCGAGATAGGTGATCCTCTAGGGAGCGGATTGTATAGTCCGCGATATGATGATTGGTTTAGGAGGGCTTCTTTTATCAGAAGGTCCCTGTTATGAACCCAAACAAAAAGGTGGAACATCCTATCCACCATGGGGAGGTGACTGAGCCCCCGGATAAAGAGCAAAGAGGTCGGTCGAACGGACCGTGGAGCGGGATGGGATGCCTATCCGGAGAATTGGCTTTCGCCCCTTTGATCCACACTGGGTCCTGTTAGGGGCAGAGCTGTTCCCTTCGGTGTACCGGAACCCGCTGCAAAGAAGAAAGCCGGTATACTTCGGGATGTAGTAAGAAAGACCAGTAGCACTTAACTATTTTGAATTCCTGGGGGTTTAGGGTTTACCGGAATTAAATTAGTAGTAGAGATTTTAGATTGGATTGATTGAGATCGTTCGTCACATCTTCAAAGAGACCCTTATTGATCCGGGCTGCGACCCTTGTGGAGGAAGCAAGATCCGTTTTTTCCGTTCGATCAGGCGCTATCCTCTTCTTCGACGCACATCCCTCTCCCGTGGGTCGAGCGCACCTTGTGACCTATCGGTCACCTTATCAGTCGAGTCTCCTTTGTCTCCCGGTCTTACCGGAAAATTCCGTCCGAGCCGGTGCCGTACTACTAAACTACTAATTCCGGGGCCCATAATCTATAGTATCTATTTCCGGGGCCCGGCCGGATCCGGATCAATAGTACGAGCCGGTGCTTGTTCTTGGGATAAAAGGAGACCAATAGGTCGATGAGCACGCTAGTGCGAAGAATACGAAGTAGTTGAGCACGCTAGTGCGCAGAGTACGAAGTAGGTGAGGCTGTACTGTCCAGACAGGGCAAACATTCAGGCCTCCAAATCCGCGACAAATACATGACATAAAGGATGGGAATGATCGACTCCGGCCTCACCCGACCGTCGGCTGGCCGGATATTTGCTCTTTATCCGGGGGCTCCGCGAGGCAAGCTACTATACCAGGACCCGAAACTATACTTGAATCTTGCAGCGGCGACGCGAATTAAAAAATAAGAAGAGGTAGCAATTGCCCGTCTTGTCCTCGAGATGAATTGACTCTTTCAGAAAAAATGCCGGCCGCTCGGGCCGTAACAAATGGTCCATTTATTGATGGGCGAATGACGGGGATTGAACCCGCGCGTGGTGGATTCACAATCCACTGCCTTGATCCACTTGGCTACATCCGCCCCTACCCCCTTAACTGGTTTCAGTCTCTATCTACGATCAGATCCTTTCTTCACCCTCCCTACGACCGCGGTCAAAGCCCTGTCCAAGTAGAAGCTGCACGCTTCTATAATGACAAATGACAATCGACTCCTGCACGTGCGCCGCTTCCATAGTTCCTATAAGAATTCCGGCTGTCCAGGCTACTTGAGCACTAGCGTGCGCAGAATACGAAGTAGGTGAGACGTTAGTCGAAGGCTACAAAGTAGGTGAACGTACTCGTGAAGAAGACCGTGCCGGGAGGTGACCGATGAAAGCCCGCGTGCTCACCAACTCGACTATCGTCCCGCGGTTCTCTCGTCTTGCCGCCTTGACCTAACCACCCCGGCGTCGAAGAAGCACGCTAGTGCGAATGGGCAGTCTCTATAGAAAAGTAGGACTATAGAATTAGTGCCGGCTATTAGCTCTTATGTTGCTTGTTGTTGGACTCCGTTGTGTTTTTTTGGGGGAGGCAAGTAGAAGCGATATATAAAACTGGTCAAAGCAATAAAACAAAGAGGTTGGGCTGTTCACTTCGATTTGACTCCACGTTCCGGGTCGGGCGGCTTATTGATTGATCAAAGGAAGGCTCGTTTAGTAGACAGCGAGCGAGCAGCAAGCGGGACGGGGGCGGCTGCTGGGGGGCAAGGAGAGGTCACGGAGTGCGCGCGACCGGAGGTAGAGGTCAAGGGTGAACCTAACCCTCGGGGAGAGGATTCTTCTCCTGTTCATAGTTCCAGCATTTCTACAACTCTTTTTACTGAGTGAGACTCGAGATCTAAATCGAGCCGCCCTGCTATACTATAATATAATAATTCCAGCCTTCTAAACCGTTGTCTGCGGAATAGGAGAGCCCCCCCCCGGATCAAGGGTTAGGTGGAGCAATCCGAACTCTCTTAAGAATAGAAAAGAGGACCGCGGGATATATAATCCAAGTCTGTGTAGACACCTCCTTGTTTTGTTGGGTTCATGTGGACACTCCTCAGCCCGGATCTCTCAAATACACGGCCCTTTTTCTTTTCTTGTCTGATTCCTCTCAATGAAATTTGCCATGTTGCACTAAGTTACTTACGGATGTATGCATGTGGTCCAGGAACACTTTGGGATGAACACCCATCCGAACAAGTAGGGTCAATAGTTCAGCATTTAGGCCGGGAAATCCCGCAAAAAAGAAATCTTTAACCCAACAAAACAAGTGCTCTCCGAACCAAGCTAGATAGTCTCCCATCACTAGGCTCACCAACCAACCTGCACTTTTATTCTTATTATTCTTTAGATTCCGGGGATACTATAGATACTGTAGATTTGGACGGACCGGCCAAAAACGCGCGTGCACTATTGGAGCCGTTCGCGCTAGTGCGCTCAGACATAGGACATAACCGGTGCCGGTTCCTCTAAGTCCTCTCCCATCCGGTCGAGCGCGCTTCGCGACCTACTAATTCCGGTGCAACTGCAAAAAGGATAGGATTGTTTTCAGCCCCTATGACATAAGCGCTCTTGGGTGGGGTGGGGCCAACCACCACAAACGCCAGCCAGGTCTTTGCCGTCGTAGCACGTGGTTGGTGCACTAGGCTGATCGAGACTCTACTACTTGTTCGGGAGGATCTGGCACCTTCTCCTGACGGAGAGTAAGCAACACTACTAATTCCGTTCCGGCCGAGCCGGACCGTCGAGTCGAATTGATCGTGTCATGTACAACATCCATCAATGATGGTTCCTCCATGTCCATTGATTTAGTAGACTCCTTCCCCCAACGGATGAAAAGTAATAAGAGCTAATAGCGCGCTACTTTATTACTTTGAATCGAGGGGCCCGAACCAAACCGACGAACGGAACCGGAATCTATAGTTTCGACTCACTCTCGAATAAGGCCTATCCCTCTCCCGGAGGGGAGAGCGCATTGAATGACCTTCCGGTCGAGCGCATTGAATTCCTCGCTTTCGAGCTTTACGGAGAAAAGCGGGTCGGCCCCGGTCCCCAGTCCTACTAATTCCCCAACTAGAACTATAGATTCCGGGGATTCCGGAGTCCTACTAAACTATAGAGACTAGGGATTCCGGCGTCTGACGTTAGGGGATCTTTCGCTTTTGCCATCTCTATAGAGATACTATGAGTCCTCCGTCCCAGATTCCCTCGCCGCGGCCATCTGGTTCACCGGTACTACCAAAAAGTCTCATGCTTACTTCCCTCTTTCTGATATATAAGTCTCGATCTCAGACCACGAGGGCCCCCCGGTCGTGCTTCTGGTTTCCATTCCCATCAGAATATTGAAGGAAACTCCTCGTTCTCCGCCATAAGAACTTGGAGTCCGTATCATGGTGAAGGTAAGGGGAGTGATTCTTGCTCAAAAAACTGACCGAAGGCCTTCGAATTATCGGCTCGTCCGACCCGGCAGCATTCATGAGTCGCTCGTTCAACTGTCCCTCGGAGACACGGTCGAGAAATGCCATGCATGGTCGCCCCCCCCGTCCTTTCTTTCTCTCGGTCCACCCGGGAGGGGGGAAAGGGGACTTCTGCAACGGGCTATGCCACCCATGACTTATGAGGGAAGTCGCATCCGTCCCATCGCAAGCACCTTCCACTAATTCCGGTAAACCGGGTCATGATCACATTTTATACCCTTTTTTGGTAGTTCAACGGACGGTCGCCCCTCCAACAATAAAAGGTAGAAATATGGAAACTTCTCTGCCATTTGGATCGGAGAATTTATGGAGGAAATCGGGTTTGCAATTTCCAGAAACCACACGATTATATAGCCAAAGGGAATAGGCCGCGCCTAAAATCATTCCAAGCGCTGCGGAGGTGGCTACTAAGCTATTTCTTTGGAAAGCTCCGACTAAGATGGGAAATTCCCCGATAAAGCTTCCCGTACCAGGTGAACTCATATTGGCCAAAGTGGAAGAAAAAGAAATGGTAGGGAGATTCGGCATGGTGCTCACTGAACCTCCATAATATCTAACAAGTCGAGTCTTATGTCGATCATATAGAACACCAACACATAGAAAAAGGGCTGGAGGAACCAGTCCATGACTTGACATCGGTGGAATGCTACCTCCAATTCCCTGTATGTTCGATAGAGCCAAATATTCCCCTGGTCGCCCTTGAGCCCCCCGAACCGTACGAGATATTCCCCACCTATCATACGGCTTTCTAACTCCACTTCTTTTTCTGGTCGTTCCGCTTTGTCGGATCGCGAGTACTTACGTCAGCCCCTCTCAAGTAATTACCGGGAGGGGCCGGGGAGGGGAAAAGGGTGGGTTTGAGTTGCGCATCTTTCTCCCGGTCATACTTTAGTAGAACATCGGCCCACCCCATACCACAGATTCCGGAAAGACTGGCTTCCTTATCAGTGAACCGGAACATAGTGCATAGGTACTCTTCGATGCAGCGGGGACGAGACGACGTGACATACTATGCCCGAATCACGTACAGCAAGGCATAAAGTTCGATGGCTCGGCAATATGGAACCTCTTCTCCCTTGTTGGCCCCGCCCCGGGCTTCCCCCCTGAACCCCCCCGCCTCAGACATCAAGGCAGTAGTTCCCCATGGCGGAGAAAGGGGAGTGACGGCCAAAATCAAAGCTCCCCCACTGGGATTTTGCTTTCCTTATCTATGCGCGCACTTGCGTCAGCACTGGCGAAAAAGAGGTCGGCTTTACTGAAGAAGAAGAGGTGGGCCGGGTGCTTGTGGCCCCTCCGCAGCAAGTGCTTGTTGGACCCCCACCCCTACCATACTATACTATAGATTCCGGAGATTCCGGAAAGGCTGGCCCGAGCCCTTGATCCAGTGCCGGCGGCCAGATTGTCAAGTTTCGGCAGCACATTCATTTGGTCTCCGTTGACGGTTCGCGTTTCCGGTCTTAGTAGTCGAAAGAGAGCTTACTACTAATAAGACCGGGACCGGCTCTCCTCGAAGCCCACGGCGGGGGCGGGCCCAGCGAAGCAGCAAGGAGGGGGGGGTCGGTCAGACGGGGGGATGAGGGCTTAGGAGCATTAGATGAGGAACAAGAACAACTGCTGCCAGGCCGCCGGTCCTATATAGAAGTATGTCCTGGTCACCGGAATCAAATGGGGAATTAGTAGGACTCCGGAATCAGAATTCTAGTAGGCCGGGCCGGTTTACTGTTTACTATAGATTACTCAAGCAACACCTCCATTAGTAGTTCCACTAATTCCGGTAAGACCGGGCTAGCGCGAATGGCTCCACCGGAAAAAATGGACACTGATCTTGCTTGTCCATATTTTGGCCGAATTCCCCGCAGCTACCATTACTATTGGACAGGGGGGGGCGACCCGGGGGAAGGTAATCTTTTTTCCCGTTCCGCCGCTTTCCCGCCAGAAATCCGACGGTTCCACATGAGCTCCCGTTCTGCGGCGTGGTGGCAGGACCACTAGGGGATTGGCTCCGGGTGTAGGTAGGGTCAAATCCGCAGGGGTCATGCAAATACATAGGCCCCTTCCCTTCTGCCGAGTTGTTTAGAAGGCGCTTTCCGTTCGACGGTCCCCCAAACGAAGGGTACGGCAGGTAGTACGGGCCCTCTGACTTCCAGCTATGTGCTGTGCGGCTCCCGCGAAGCGAATGAAGGGAAGCTCTTCGAGCTTTCTCCGCCAGCGGTTTATGTAGTGGTCGGTCACCCCAAGCTCGCTAAGCTTTGCTTCCCCCCCTCCCTAGTCGAGTTTACGAAGCTTCGCTTCTTGTAGTTGGCCCTCCATGCCTCCCATACATATGACCAGTGCTTACCTCCTTCCAGCCCATCTTGCTGGGCCTCCTGCGCCAAGTCTTTTAGGCTTCGTCCCGGAAGCGAAGCTTCGTAGACGAGTCGCTTCTCCCCTTCTCTTCTATTCTATAATTTCCGGAATTTCCCCTTCGGGCAATACAGCTTTCCGGGGGACTGGGGACTGGCCGCTTTGGTGTAGTTGTAGTTTGTATTGTACTGAATTGAACACATATCAAACAAAAGCAGCGATCAGGCGGTTTATGTACCGGGAAAAGCAGCGAACTGGCGAATCCCTTTTGACTTACCTTTGGACACAAACACTACTATACAAACCTCAGCGGAGCTGGAGCCTCCTGAGGTCTTCTTCGACTAGCGTCTCGCCTAATTCTTAGCCTTGCCGTAAGACGACCTGGGCAATTGGAGATAAGGCTTCGGAACTTTGGTCAAAGTTTCCTCCCCTACTATAACTATAGATTCCGGAGATTCCGTCTGGTGGAGGAGATTCCGGCCAAAGATTCCGGAAAGGCTGGCCATTCGCGCGCGAGAAGGCTCTGAAACCATACCATTCAGTTCAAGAGACCGCAGCGGAGTGGAGCAGCCGCGACACTTCCTTACCATCAGCTGGATCTCGCTGGTGCCACCTAAACAGTAGGCGGCGGATGTGTGACGTTTGGAGTTGTCGTTCGTGCACCTGTCCCCAATAGAAGAATGAGTGATCCCTTCCCCTGTGGATCATGGCCTTACCACTCGGTCCCCGATGGCCGGCGGGGGATTCGGGAGGTCGTTTGCGCCGCGCGTTCCGGACCAATAAATACTAAGAGGCACCTGCGTGACCACCGGTCTTAGTAGTAGTATGTTCCCAAAAGTGACTTCGGTTCGCCAGTTCAGGCTCAACTCCTCGCTTTACGTTAGCGGACCTACAGGTCGGGCCGGGGCTCCGCGCTCTTTCTTTCTGTGTGGGACGATGCCGGGGAATGCGTCGAGGCGGCGAACAACAACAACACAACTAACTCCATTTTTTCTCCCAAAAAGTGCTTTGCTTGGGCGCTAGTCTCTTTCCCCGGGTCTCTATAGTTTAGTAGGACTATAGTATCCGGTCCGGTACTGTGACTGTCGATGTAGACTCCATCAGATACATATATCTTTCAATTCTCCTTGCCGTAAGACGAGACCTGCAATACAACGGAAAGATGAAATTCCCCGTACTACTAATTTAATTCCGGGGCCCGGTGATACTATAGTCCTAAGTACGAGCCGGTGCTGCCTGCGCCCCACTCCCGTCCCACTAGGTCATTCAATGCGCTCGACCGGATGGGAGAGGGACGAAGTTGGAACAGACGCCTCGAATCCTTTGTCGCGACATGCTATGTTTTCTCCCCCATTGCTAGTAGGTTGATGGGTCGCACGCCCGGCACACATGTTTTGGCCTTGCTTGTGTGTCCAACATTCCAAATAGGTGACCTAACGGCCGCCGCCCGACTAGACATACCAATAGTCACCAGATTCATATGGGCTACTGGGGAGTAGGCAATGATCTTCTTAAGATCGATCTGTCTTGAAGTGGTCGAGGGAGTATATATTATAGCAATCGCGCTTGGGGTATAAATGAAAGGAGTGGAACGAAGTGTCGCTTCGGGAAACATGGGTATTGAAAATCTTAAAAACCCGTGGGTTCCCAATTTTGAAGGAATTCCTGCCAAGATGACGGATCCAGCCGTAG